TCCTTTTTTATTTTCGCTTTCTGAACCTTTGCTTGTTTTCGGAAAACGTGATTTGGCTCAGGATTGCCCATTTTTATTAATTCCAGGGTTTCTCTGAATTTGAAAGTTATCACTTAGTAAGTTTCCATACCAAGGCTCAATCCAATTAAGTCCGTAGCGTCTACCGATTTCGCCATATCCCCCTTTTGAGATGAAAATCTCATTGTGATCCCGTCCCTTTTTTCTTTCATTTATACCGGAACCGTTCAATTCATTAGATAGATGCCTGTCTCGAAAAAGTGTTTTCTCCTCTTTGTGATTTCTTGTGTATCTTCTTTCATCTTCTATAGGAGGCTCGTATTCGGTCCAATCAAAAACGATTTTATCATTTCTGTATCCGCAATTCAATATAGGTGGATACATACCCTATACATCTGTCTCTCTTCCACTCATTTACCCATGAAATTGAAAATACTTGAACGGTCGATAATTTATTTATATTATTTTATAAAATAAATATAAATAAATTAAAATAATAAAAAAATTGAAATTATATATCGCTAGATTAATCTTATGTTCTATAATATTTAACAGTTATTATTATTTGAAATATTATTATTTGAAATTAGAATTATTCTATTGTTTATGTTTAATTTATTAATATATTATTAATTAATTTAATATTAATAATTTAATATTAATTAATAATAATAATTAAAATAATAATAATAATTAAAATAATAATAATGAATTTCATATTTAATATGAATTATGTTATAAATAGCGAATATGAATAGCCAAGAATGAAAATAGTTAATAGCAAAGATTCTAAGAGTTTATTGAATTCCTCTGCATGTCGAATTTATGTTATGTGAGCCTGCTTAGCTCAGAGGTTAGAGCATCGCATTTGTAATGCGATGGTCATCGGTTCGATTCCGATAGTCGGCTTTTCTCTATTTATTTTCTTTTTTACATGATTGATAATGCATCTTTGAAATCAAAGTGAAAAAAAAAAATGTATTCTTCTTTTCGCAAAAGCCATTGATTATAGGATAGGATAGGAATTTCCAACTATCTCACGAACAGAATCCTTTTCCTTTTCTATATATAGAAAACCGGAAACTGGATATTTATTCAACTCATCTCATTATTCTTTAATTAATATTAATAATAGAATAATACTTCAGTAAATTTTGCTTTATTTAGAATTTAGTTCATTTTTAGTTTAGATTTATTCTGTAGAATGAAATTTCATCAATAAGAATTAATTAATTATAAATAAGGAGTCTTTATGTCGCGTTACCGAGGTCCTCGTTTCAAAAAAATACGTCGCCTGGGGGCTTTACCAGGGCTAACTAATAAAAGGCCCCGAGCTGGAAGTGATCTTAGAAACCAATCGCGTTCTGGGAAAAAATCCCAATATCGTATTCGCCTAGAAGAAAAACAAAAATTGCGTTTTCATTATGGTCTTACAGAACGACAATTACTTAAATACGTTCGTCTCGCCGGAAAGGCAAAGGGGTCAACAGGTCAGGTTTTACTACAATTACTTGAAATGCGTCTGGATAACATCCTTTTTCGGTTGGGTATGGCCCCGACTATTCCGGGAGCTCGCCAATTAGTTAACCATAGACATATTTTAGTCAACGGTCGTATAGTAGATATACCAAGTTATCGCTGCAAACCCCGAGATACTATTGCGGCGAGAGATGAACAAAAATCTAGAGCTCTAATTCAAAATTCTCTCGATTCATCCCCTCAGGAGGAATTGCCAAACCATTTGACTCTTCAACCATTCCAATATAAAGGATTAGTCAATCAAATAATAGATAGTAAATGGGTCGGTTTGAAAATAAATGAATTGCTGGTTGTAGAATATTATTCTCGTCAGACTTAAACCTAACAAAAAGAAAATAAAGACTAATATAACCTATTTTCCTCCCTTTCGGCGAAGTAAATTAACCTAAGGTTAAGATAAATTAAGGGTTTGCTCCGGATTTTTCTTCCATTTAGGTGTCATAGACCGAGAGGGATATTTTCATTCCTTGTCTACTCGTTTCTTTAACAGTATTTTCCGTACCACAGCCATTAGGAATAGAGAATCCATATCAAAGAAAGGTCTAACTGTTGGAATAGTCATATATTGCTATTTGATCTATATCTATTGATCTATTGTGGTTAGTAAGATCGGTAAATTAGGTGAAGGTAAGGAAAGAGAGGGATTCGAACCCTCGGTAAGCAAAAGCCTACATAGCAGTTCCAGTGCTACGCCTTCAACCACTCGACCATCTCTCCTACATAATGATTATGACCTAAAAACCGAAAATCGAGTGAATAATTCATTATTCATATTAGAATTAGATTATTGGGTAGGTACAACCAATCAATTCTAAATAGAAAGCGATAAAAATAGAAAATTGTTTTCTTATAAAAACTGTTAAAAAAATTCTATTCATGTTTGCAAAAACAATGTTATCTTCTTTTTCTGATTATCTATTTAATCTATTTATACTATACCGACCGCATTAAATCAATAAATTAGAAACCGACCGCATTAAATCAATAAATTAGAAATTCTAACGAATCGACTGAGCTAGGGTTCTATATTTTATAGACTATGGTTAATGGATATCTTTAGATCATGATTCTATTTAGACTACGATTCCATACCAGAAGAATTCTCAAATTGCTTTTTAGGCCTGTTATCAACAAAAATCCTTATCCCATCTATCTATTAAAAATACAAATTGATAAACAATTTTTTTATAGTTGATTGTCTAGTGATATCCGCTAAGTACACAAAAAAAATGGGCCCATTTTCATCATACAATGATTACTCGATTCGATCCTTTTTCTTCTTTGTATCATAATTCAATCAACTTAGGTTTTTCTAAGCTGTAACTTCAATCAAATAAGAATAGTTTCTTTCGTTGATAGACTATTCCAGTAAGATGGAATCCAATGCGGTTCCCAATATTTATTTCTTAATTCTTATCAATCAATTCCTGTTCCTGTAATGTAAAAAAGAACAATTTGAATATTGTTTTTAATATTGGGCCATATTTTTTAATGATAATGAATCTATTTTTATGTTATTTCGTACTGTAAAATTCTTTTCCTTGTGGGATCATTTTCCCCCGAGAAGTAATGAGAACAATGATAGAATGGATTGCTACCTATGTCTAGATCGCGGATAAATGGAAATTTTATTGATAAAACCTTTTCGATTGTAGCCGATATATTATTACGAATAATTCCGACAACTTCAGGAGAAAAAGAGGCATTTACTTATTACAGAGATGGTGCGATTTGACTTTTTTTTGACTCTCGGTTTTACGAGAAATACACATGATTCGTGATCGGGAAAAAAAGAAAAAAATCTACGCTTGTAGAAGGTAAAGTTTGGAAATAGAACAATTCCTTCTGTCGTGTATCCTCGATTAATGCAGCCTCAGATGCTATGTTTCAATTCTCGATTCTAGTATTGAGCGAAAGGTTATACCTATAGGTTCGGTATTACGGGTCAATCCTAACCAATAGGTAGCAGAGGGGAAGAAGCACTACACCTAGAAATTAACAACACGAAAACTTTGTTATATTATAAATTATCCCCTTCTTTAGCAAGCTTGGGACTAAAAGAATGGTTGGGACAACAAACATCCATCTCGTTTGTATTTTGGATACCCGTATAACCATCGAAGGCTGTTGAAGTGACTAATTCCTGGACATTGGGAAGCGTTGAGAACAAAGAAATTGTTGGAGTTATCTTTTCTCTCTAGTAACAATACGTTTGATGTTAAGAAAAGATCTCTTGCAGGAAGGTTGGCTAGAGATTTCTTGTAAAAACACTAGCCCTACTTAGTTCATAATGAGAAGATTTTCATCTTCTTTATCATTTTATCATTATGCACATAAGGGAGGAGCCGTATGAGATGAAAATCTCATGTACGGTTCTGTAACGGAGATTCTGTGAATTGAATGACGACCGTAACGGATGTCAGCTCAATCCGAAGGGAATTATGCGGAAGCTTTACAGAATTATTATGAAGCTATGCGACTAGAAATTGATCCCTATGACCGAAGTTATATACTCTATAACATAGGACTTATCCACACAAGTAACGGAGAACACACGAAAGCTTTGGAATATTATTTTCGAGCGCTCGAACGAAACCCATTCTTACCACAAGCTTTTAATAATATGGCCGTGATCTGTCATTACGTGCGACTATCTCCACTATAGAAATAAAAAGTAAATAAAGATCAAATTCACTAGTAAATACTAGAAAAAGGGCTTTCTACATATGCATTGTCTAAAACAACGATTTTTATCAGCTGTAGAAAAGAAAGAAACTTCATAGAAGTTGAAATATGAAGAAATAGATATGCCTAGCTGTTTTATTCTATGGGTAAAGGATCTAATTGATAGAGTAAGCACCGTAAAGATCAATTAGTAAGGTTTTGCGCCGATACAAAAATAACTGCTTACTTATGTCATGATGTGAGACAAATGTTAGGAATCCACTTATGTAATAGAGTTGATCCACTAAGATATTGAGCAGCGGTGTAGGATCAGATCCCAAAGATAGTAAGTCTTTCCTTTCGAAAGTCTTTTTCAAAAATTCTATATAAATTTCTATATGATATGAAACTGAGATAGTTACCTTTCAGAAAATTCTAATGATAGGCAAAATGTCTATGTTTTATTTTTCTGAAGGTGGGAGAAAAGATAAAACTAAAATAAACCGGATTTTTAATCCAAACTTAAGATTTAAGTTTGAAACTCATTTTATTAACTTCTTTTCATTAACCCGAAAAATGGGATAGATCTACGAGAAATCTTATTCAGTTAGATATGGTAGATTCAAATGGAATAAAAAAAGAGTTGACTGCCGAGCCGTATGAGCTAGGAAACTCTCAAGTACGGTTCTAAGGGAAGGAATTAACCCACCTATTCCGACCGGGGAGAACAGGCCATTCAACAGGGGGATTCTGAAATTGCGGAGGCTTGGTTCGACCAA